GTGTGTTGGGGATAAAAATTTGGATATTTATCGACAAGGAATACTAAAATCTTACTTTTTAAAATGAAACCCCTCCATTCTTTTTATTTTTTTCAAAACCATCAATTAATTCTTTTAATTCTATAGGGTTAAATAAAAATTCGACTGACCTTTTGATAAAATTGCTATGCTTAGTGTGTGACTCGTTGGTTTTTTAGGGGGTTAGGATTAAACACGATTATCCCAGCTCCCCGGTATGAATAAATAAGTAGATAAATACTAACCACCTCATCACTTCGCATTATCTCAATTTAAAAAATCAGCCAAAATAGAATATAATGATCATACCTTTGTAGCGACTGAAATCTTTTTTGTTTCTGAAAAAAAAAGCTTTGTAAAAAAAAGATAGAAGAAAAATGTAGATAAACGGAAGGATGAGAGAATGAGAGAAAAAAATGATATAGAATTCCAGTAATGTAAGGTCGATAAGTCATCTTATAAATTATAAAGGGCAGTGTAATATAGCATGAATCAAGATTCATCTTAAGTAAATGACTCTTATTTTTCCTAGAGCAAAACAAAAAAATCAAGAGCTTCGAGCCAATAAAGACTTAGAAAATTGACTCAAGAACAACTTTCATGACGAGCTCCATTGTCAAATTCAGACCTAAGCATTAAGTAAGAAGCGATGGGAACGATGGAAGCTGTGAATGCAAAAGATTCTATGGAAAAGGAAATCTTACTGATTCACTGGTCGGGATGGCGGAACGAAGCCCAGATGAATTGATCTATTCTTCGAAGGTGTACAAAAAGTCTAAAAATTAAACAAAAGAGTAAATATTCGCCCGTGAAAATTGGATTTTTTTGAATCCTTTTATTCGCGAGGAGCCAGATGAGAAGAAATTCTCACGTCTGGTTCTGTAGTAGAGGTGGAATTCAAAAACAAACATCAACTATAACCCCAAAAGAACCAGATTCCGTAAACAACATCGAGGAAGAACGAAGGGAATTTCTTATCGGGGGAATCGTATTTGTTTCGGTAAATATGCTCTTCAAGCGCTTGAACCCGCTTGGATCACATCCAGACAAATAGAAGCAGGTCGACGAGCAATGACACGAAATGTACGTCGTGGTGGAAAAATATGGGTACGAATATTTCCAGACAAACCAGTTACAATAAGACCCGCAGAAACACGTATGGGTTCGGGTAAAGGATCGCCCGAATATTGGGTAGCTGTTGTTAAACCAGGTCGAATACTTTATGAAATGAATGGAGTAACGGAAAATATAGCTAGACGAGCGATTTCAATAGCAGCGTCCAAAATGCCTATACGAACTCAATTCATTATTTCGGGATAAAAGTATAAAAAGAACAACTAACAAAAACGGTTCTTCATTATGAAAAATTTAAAAATTTTAGACAAAAAAATATTTCTTTTTTTTCTTTGTCCTTTGCATTGAAAGATAAAATTTTTAAATCGTATGATTCAACCTCAAACCCATTTAAATGTAGCCGATAACAGCGGGGCCCGAGAATTGATGTGTATTCGAATCATAGGCGCTAGCAATCGTCAATATGCTCATATTGGTGACATTATTGTTGCTGTGATCAAAGACGCAGTACCAAATATGCCCCTAGAAAGATCAGAAGTTGTCAGAGCTGTAATTGTACGTACTTGTAAAGAACTGAAACGAGACAACGGTATAATAATACAATATGATGACAATGCTGCAGTTGTTATTGATCAAGAAGGAAATCCAAGAGGAACTCGAATTTTTGGTGCGATCGCCCGTGAATTAAGAAAACTCAATTTTACTAAAATAGTTTCCTTAGCTCCCGAGGTATTCTAAAATTTTTTTTAGAATAGTTTATTTGAAAAAGAAAATAGATTAAGAGATAGATTGTATCTCGCGCATATACCTTAAATTATTCATAAACAAAAAAACATGTTGATTATATCAAATAATGAGTTAATAAAAATTTTAGGCATAATGGGTAGAGACACTATTGCTGAGATATTAACCTCTATACGAAATGCTTATATGGATCAAAAAAGAGTGGTTCGAATAACATCAACTAATAGTACCGAAAATGTTGTAAAAATACTTTTACGAGAAGGTTTTATCGAAAATATGAGAAAACAGCGCGAAAAGCATAAAATTTTTTTGGTTTTAACACTGAGACACCGAAGGACTCGAAAAAAGCCCTATAGAAACCTTTTCAATTTAAACCGAATCAGTCGACCGGGTCTACGAATCTATTCTAACTATCAACGAATTCCTAGAATTTTAGGCGGGATGGGAATTGTAATTCTGTCCACTTCTCGAGGTATAATGACCGACCGAGAGGCTAGACTAGAAGGAATCGGCGGAGAAATTTTGTGTTCTATATGGTAATCTTTCTCATACACAAAATGTATCCGAGATTGATTCTTTGAAATTGTAAAAAAACTTAATAGAGTCAAAGTTGAAGTAAGTCGTTATGATTCAACCTGAGGGCGTATAATTTTTTGACTCCGCA